TACTGGATCTTACGGAGCCTGTTCATATCATACACGACATGATCGGGTCTGATCATAGAAAAGATTCTCTTCAAACGAACCGGCCTATCTTCTGTATGGGGCTTACGCGGTGGTTGGAACAAAGACACATTTTTTTGTTGTGAATTCAAATGTGGCAGATAGATAAGGACATATATCTGCAAGGCCCGATCAATAGTTCAAGTCACACACTCCCATAATCCATTTTATCTTCGGAAAATTCACTTCAACTATGAGTGTCAAAAAAATAATACATTTTTGTAGAGTTGAAGAGAAATATCCCAATACATGTCTTATTTTTTTTTTCAATAATCCATATTTGTAGCAATGAAATACTAGTGTTCCTACCCCAAGTGATAGATGATTGATTACACGATGGTATATATTCTTTATAAAGGACCAGAAATACCTTGCTTACGTATCATTGGGAAGTGCATTAACATAAATACGGCGGTAAGAAGAGGTAATACAAAAGTGTGTAAACTATAAAAACGAGTCAAAGTGGATTGTCCTACACTAGCACTTCCGCGTAATAACTCTACCAGAGGCGAGCCTATTACAGGAATAGCGTCTGGTACGCCTGTTACAATTTTTACTGCCCAATAACCAATTTGGTCCCGAGGTAAGGAATAACCAGTTACACCAAAAGATGCGGTCAATACACCCAAAACCACACCTGTAACCCAAGTCAATTCACGAGGTTTTTTAAAGCCGCCGGTGAGATACACGCGAAATACGTGCAGGATCATCATTAGGACCATCATACTTGCCGACCATCGATGAACTGATCGGATTAACCAACCAAAATTAGCTTCAGTCATTATATATTGAACAGAAGCAAAGGCCTCCGTAACGGTCGGACGATAATAAAAAGTCATAGCAAACCCGGTAGCTACTTGTACTAAAAAACAAGTAAGCGTAATTCCCCCTAGACAATAAAATATGTTGACGTGAGGAGGAACATATTTACTAGTTATATCATCGGCAATTGCCTGAATCTCAAGACGTTCTTCGAACCAATCATAGATTTTATTGAGATAGGTAAATCAAGGGGACCCCCCCGGAGAACCGTATATGAAAATTTCATCTCGTACGGCTCAAACAGAAACACCCAAATACTAGTTCTAACGGATGTGTGTAATATAAAGTTTGAAATTTATTAATTCTATGATTTATGATTCAATTTTTTTTTGAAGATACTAAAGAATAAAAATCCGAAAGCTCTTCTTTGTGGTTATAATGCCAAAAAATCAAGTCGGCTCATTCGTCTATATATTGATCGTTATAGGCCTCTTGAATCTTCTATTTACCTATTTTCTTTGGTGTTATTTATGTGTAATGCGGCTTTACTGCTGTTTTCTTTATTATTGATAGGAATTCTCTTGTTAAGACCCTATGAATTGATTAAAACCTCAGATTCATACTAAAACCACGATGATTCAATAAAACCCTTTCAAACTAAGTCTAAGTCCCAAAATTCCCTGAGTAAGAACCATTGGATCATCACTTATTCAATGAATAGATATAATGACTAAAAATCCAAACCAAAGAAACCTTTGTTTTGTCCTTTGATCAAAATAAGCATAAACGAAAGTTTGAAAGAATAAAAATATTTCTATTTATAACTTCTAACTCTTTGAAAAAATTTTTTGAAGTCCGGACACGAGGTCTGACTATTAAGTATGAATCATAGTTCTAATAGTAATCTATTTCATATATTCCGTGCTCCAGATACTAGAATGAATATCCGACGAAGTAAAACCATCTCTATCAAGATGACAGACCCATTCTCTGTACTATCCATAGGATCATTTATACCAAGTCACACACTCATATTCCGGAAATACAGAAACAAAGAAATTCCACGGTCAAACTACCAAAATAGAATGGGATAAAAATCAGAAACCTAAACGCTTCACTTTGTATTGAAAAAGCCAGTTAATGGTTCTTGTGAATCTAATTCATTGAAATGCCATCCAGTAAAATGGAAGAATTATAAATCTCCAAAATAATAGATAGGAATATCGCGAATAGAGCCATTGCGAGACCCATCAAAGGAGTAGTTCCCCACCCAGGAGCTACTTTACCATATTCTGAATTCAATGGTTTCAATAAACTCCCCGCATTAGTTCGTTTTGGGCGGCCAGATCTAGAACTACCTTCAACGGTTTGTGTAGCCATAATATTTTATATTCAGTAAGATCTGTTGACTTTGTATACCATTCCGTTGTAAATAAATGATCTTATCATAGATCCATTGTGGTCTTAAAACTTTATAATGTCTTAAAACTATATAATCATGGAAACAGCAACCCTAGTTGCCATCTTTTTATCTGGTTTACTTGTAAGTTTTACTGGGTACGCCTTATATACTGCTTTTGGGCAACCCTCTCAACAACTAAGAGATCCATTCGAGGAACACGGGGACTAGTTGAAGTACGGATCCTCCCAATATTGGGAGGATCCGTACTTCAATTGAGATAATGACAAATCATTTCACCTTTTTAGTTGGAACTTTAGGCGGGTCTCGAAAAAAGATAGCGAAAAAAATTATTCCTAGAGTTGAGACTAAAAGGAATGTATAAACCAATGCTTCCATAGATTCGATCGTGGTTTACAATTATAGCTTCCATACCTGTTTATTTGGGATCGTCTCCCGGATAAATAAAGAACAAGAGTCAAAGAAAAGGCAGTGATTCAAATCAAGATTTATCTGGTACCCCATCTAAAAATCACAAAAAGAAAATAAAAATGAAAAGTAACAAGTAACAAAGCATATTGTATCAGACTACTTGTCTTCTTGTAGTTGGATCTCCAAGTTTTTGGAATGCTCCAAATTCCACTTGAGCATCTAAATCTGGATCAATACCAGCAAAAACATCTCGAAACAAGGTTCTAGCACCATGCCAAATGTGTCCGAAGAAGAAGAGCAAAGCAAACGAAGCATGTCCAAAAGTAAACCAACCCCGTGGACTGCTACGAAAAACACCATCGGATTTCAAAGTAGCACGATCTAATTCAAAAATCTCACCCAATTGAGCACGTCTAGCATATTTTTTCACAGTAGCGGGATCGCTATAACTGACTCCGTTGAGTTCGCCGCCATAGAACTCGACAGTTACACCTACTTGTTCGACACTATATTTTGATTCCGCCCTTCTAAAAGGAACATCGGCTCTAACAATTCCGTCTCCGTCTACCAAAACAACCGGAAATGTTTCAAAAAAAGTAGGCATACGACGTACAAAAAGTTCGCGCCCCTCTTTATCTCTAAAGATAGGATGTCCTAACCACCCAACAGCTATTCCATCCCCGTTGTCCATTGAGCCCGCTCTGAATAACCCCCCCTTTGCCGGATTATTGCCGATGTAATCATAAAAAGCTAGTTTTTCGGGAATTTTAGACCAAGCTTCAGATAAACTTTGATTTTCAGCCAACCCAGCACCAATTCTTCGATATATTTCTTGTTGGAAGTATCCTTGATCCCATTGATAACGAGTGGGACCAAATAATTCAATCGGGGTAGTTGCTGAACCATACCACATAGTTCCAGCAACTACAAAAGCGGCAAAAAAGACAGCAGCAATACTACTGGAAAGGACGGTTTCAATATTTCCCATACGTAATCCTTTGTATAGGCGTTGAGGTGGACGTACACTAAGATGGAATAGACCCGCCAATATGCCCAAGGTCCCTGCTGCAATATGATGAGAGGCTATTCCTCCCGGAACAAAAGGATCAAAACCCTCCACACCCCACGCTGGATTTACGGATTGTACCCTTCCAGTTAGTCCATAAGGATCGGACACCCATATTCCAGGACCATACAATCCTGTTACATGAAATGCACCAAAACCAAAGCAAGCCACCCCTGATAGAAATAAATGAATTCCAAAGATCTTAGGCAAATCCAAAGAGGGTTTTCCTGTACGTTCATCAGTAAATATTTCTAGATCCCAATACACCCAATGCCAGATAGCTGCCAAAAAGCACAAGCCCGAAAACACAATATGTGCCCCGGCCACACCTTCGTAACTCCAAATACCCGGATTCGTTACAGTACCCCCTGTGATACTCCAACCGCCCCATGAATTGGTTATTCCTAAACGAGTCATGAAGGGTATAACGAACATACCCTGTCTCCACATTGGATCAAGAACAGGATCAGAAGGATCAAAAACTGCTAATTCGTATAGAGCCATCGAACCGGCCCAACCAGCAACCAGAGCTGTATGCATTATATGGACAGAAATCAAACGACCGGGATCATTCAATACGACGGTATGAACACGATACCAAGGCAAACCCATGGAAATACCCCTTTATCAATGAAAAATAGACACAATGTAACTTTATTGCATTGGAAAAAACTATGCTGTGGACCCTCTTTTTAGTGGATTATCTTGGGGAAAGAATTAATATTTGTTTGATTTGTTTGATTCTTTTCAATTACTTTTAGTAATAATGAAACTATTTTGTTCGTAGGAACAAAAAGAAGCAGATCTATTCTACACCCGATAAGTACCAATACGCAATGGTAGGGGAGTTGATACCATTTTCTATGAGTGAATGCATATATATATTTGTTCATCATTCAAAGGACTTATTTGTAATAATTTTCCTTTATTCATTTTGTCTTCTTTATCTTTTTTTATAAACTTAGTCAATCTATGGATAAAATATGATAAAGGCCAATATTAGTAGGACACTAAATCCATTGTTACGCTTTCACATCAAAGTGAGATATAGTACTTAATTTTTCTTTTATTTAATGCCTATTGGTGTTCCAAGAGTACCTTTTCGAAGTCCTGGAGAGGAAGATGCATTGTGGATTGACGTATAGTGCGACTTGTCAGATATATTGGGTCATATGGTATTTCCCCATTCTCTTCCCCGATCGAGATATCCTCCCCTTCGCCCAAGAAAGATTGATTGAATTATCAAAAATTTGGAGCGTGAAGTTCAATTAGATCCATTTTTTCGGGAGGGTATACAGATTAATATTATCAATTAGAATAATTTATGGTTATCTTGGTTAGGCCAATAAAATGAAGTATCCAGGCTCCGTTTAGAAAAAAACCGGTAAAAAATCTATTTATGATTACTATTTCTATCATATTCTATTTCTTTATATATTTATAATAGAAGTGATCTCAAACAGTTAATCAATCGAGTAATATGATGAATGCATTGAATATCTGTTGTAAGACATGAAATAAATTGTAAAAAGGAAGTCGTAGCAAAAGGACGTGGTATTGGGGCATTTGTCATATATGTGCAAATCCAAATCGGGCGGATCTTTACTCGGAGTAGAGCATAAACCTAAAAAAATTGAAGAAGCCCATTCAGGAACAAGAAAATTACATCGCGATTGAGATTGTATCTCGATGAAACAATACATCAATGAAAAGTTAGTTAGATAAATTTAGTAATTTTTTTTTATAGATAAACAAAACAGGCCAAAACCCATCTTTTTTGAAAAATGAAAGAAAAGCCCCTTTTTATACCTGGTATGAAAAAGAAAATAAAATAAAAGAAAGCGCTAGAATCTACATCTACACATTGATTCTTTTTTTTTTTTTCGTTATTTTTGTTGAACCGTATGCATCAAAAGGTGCATGTACGGTTTCTAAGGGATACAACTTTATCCCAATCAACCGACTTTATCGAGAAAGATTACTTTTTTTAGGCCAAGGGGTTGATAGCGAGATCTCGAATCAACTTATTGGTCTTATGGTATATCTCAGTATAGAGGATGATACCAAAGATCTATATTTGTTTATAAATTCTCCTGGCGGATGGGTAATACCCGGAGTAGCTATTTATGATACTATGCAATTTGTGCGACCAGATATACAGACAATATGCATGGGATTAGCCGCTTCAATGGGATCTTTTATTCTGGTCGGAGGAGAAATTACCAAACGTCTAGCATTCCCTCACGCTTGGCGCCAATGAGTTTTTTATTTGATTTGAGAGAAAAAAGAAGACTATGCCTTCGCGCTATATGAAATATGAATATTAAGTAATAATAGCATGGCACTTCGAATTCGATATGATAAATTTTTTTAACCCTTAAATTATGTATCGAAAGAGTAGTATGAGATAAAAGGTATTTCCGATTTTATCTAATCTATCGGGAGGCCTATTTCAGCGTCACAAACTTTTTTGTTTTCACGCCGGGAGGCTCTTAACAATATTTAGGTTATGAAAGAATATGAAAATAAAAAAAATCTTGTTTTTTTATTTGAAAAAAAAAAAAAGAAACTTTGGGATTGCTAAATAACAGACGAAATAAATATATAAAGCAACGGAGCCATCATAGTATTTTTGAACTACTCCAAAAACAAAAAGAAGGGTGGTTATTGGACCATTTACCAACCCGAGTCTGATAGACCCTATATTTAATTTATTTGATATTTAAGTAAGGTAAAAACGAATTCCATTATAGAGCCGTATGCAATGCGTAAAAGATGCCTGTACGGTTGTTCAATTATATATTTTATTATTCTTTATCTCTTCACCTTATCATCATGCGAGATAGAATAAACATTTATTATGTTATATCATCAGGGTAATGATCCATCAACCTGCTAGTTCTTTTTATGAGGCACAGACGGGAGAATTTATCTTGGAAGCGGAAGAACTTTTGAAGCTGCGCGAAACCGTCACAAGGGTTTATGTACAAAGGACAGGCAAACCCTTATGGGTTGTATCCGAAGATATGGAAAGAGATGTTTTTATGTCAGCAACAGAAGCCCAAGCTCATGGAATTGTTGATCTTGTAGCGACTGAATAAAAAAGAAAAAATAACAAAAATTTCAGACGAATTGATGATTTGAGATTTTATCTTCTTACCGGATTTAATATTCTATTCATTAATCTATTAATATAGAAATAAAATAATTCATAATCATCCGGTTAAGATCGATCTAAACCAGCCCATTATGTATATGATTCAATATGCCAACTATTAAACAACTTATTAGAAACACAAGACAGCCAATCAGAAATGTCACGAAATCCCCCGCTCTTGGGGGATGTCCTCAGCGACGAGGAACATGTACTAGGGTGTATGTGCGACTCGTTCAGATCATGGGCTAGGACAAAAGAAAGAAAACAATTGATCCAGTATCAACGATCAGTACCAGTGAATAGACTAGAATGGAAGAACTCCATTCAATATCTAAAAATAAAAAAGATCTATCCTTCTATTGTGGTATCAAATGTATGGTTTCCGTTGGTGCAAATCCAATCAACTCCGTTTTAAATTTAAGATGAGAAAGAATTCTCCATTGATAGCAAATGATATCCATTAAGCAGGGGAAATACTATTTTAAAAAGCAGAAAAATTATGCCTTACTCTTGCAAGAACGGACTAACAGGGTCAGCTACTCAGCTAATCTTCATAATTAAATACCGTTACTGTATAAGTAGATCTCATTGTGAAAGACCTCGTACTGGATAATTATGGGTAGAGCCAAAGAGTGTGAACTGTACAAGTTAACAATAACATTGATTAAATGAAAGAAGGGCTCCGGTGTATAGAGAGGACCTCACCGTTTAAGAAGTAACCATAGAAACGATGGAACCCACTATATCCATTTATATTTACTACTTTTATGTTTTATGTGTTTTTGATACCTAATATCAATACAATTTTTTTCTAGGCATTTCACCTAGAAAAAAAAAAAAAAAAAAAAATCGTGGTCGGGAAGGTTATAGTAGCAAAAGCCATTGGAATTTAAATTTTATACATTGGAAGAATCCGTTTTGTTATTAATAGACTAGGATACGGGAAGGGAATAACTGAAAGAAAGGAAATCAATTAGTTATTCATCAAAGTTTCATTTATTCAATGACCAGAATTAAACGAGGGTATATAGCTCGAAGACGTAGAACAAAAATTCGTTTATTTGCATCAACCTTTCGAGGGGCTCATTCAAGACTTACTCGTACTATTACTCAACAGAAAATAAGAGCTTTGGTTTCGGCTCATCGGGATAGAGGTAGACAAAAGAGAGATTTTCGTCGGTTGTGGATCACTCGGATAAATGCAGTAATTCGCGAGAATAAAGTATACTTCAGTTATAGTAAATTTATACACAATCTGTACAAGAGACAGTTACTTCTTAATCGTAAAATACTTGCACAAATAGCTATATTAAATAAGAGTTGTCTTTATATGATTTCCAATGAGATCATAAAATAAAGAGATTGGAAGGAATCCGTTGGAATAGTTTAAATGGAGTTCCCTGGAGAATGAACTCTGGGAAGGTAGAGTAGAAATTAGTATGATAAAATATGATAAAGTCATCAAAATGAAGAAAGACGTTAAATAAAAAATATTTATTCCTCTTCTCCCATTTTTTTTCTTACGACAGGACATTTCGATTTTACGATTTTTCGAACAAAAAAAAAAACGTCAATCCGCATTTGAGTTTGGATTGGAATTTTATTTTGATTCAATTCAATTGAAGAGTCAACCTATTTTTTTTCTGGTTCTAAGACCAGCAGCTCTAGCGGTTGACTCGCTTCTTTCAAATTGTTTCTCATTATTAAGAAAAGGTAACGGAGATAAAATACGAGCTTGTTTTATAGCAATAGTAATTAATCGTTGTTGTTTTAAGGTCAATCTATTCACCCGTCTAGATAATATTTTTCCTTGTTCGCTAATAAATCGACTAATTAAACTCATGTTTCTATAATCAATTCGATCCCCCGATTGGATCGGAGGCAAACGCCTACGAAAAGATCGCTTAGATTTAAGAAAGATTCGCTTGGATTTATCCATGGTTTGTTTATTCCTTATCCTGAAAATCCCAATCCTATTTCTTAATTCTACATCATCTTTGATCCGATCGAAATAGGATTTGGTTTGTTTATATTTATTTGTTTATATTTAAATAAATTAAAAAATAAATTCAAATAAATTATATATATATATTGTTATATATAATATGTAATTTTTCATCTTCCTTGGAAGACTGACACACGAGCGATCGGTTCGATCTATTTCTTTATCTCCCCATGAATCGTATGTTTGTAACAACAGGGACAGAATTTTCTCAATTCCAATCGACTAGGCGTATTGTGTCGATTCTTTTGAGTAATATATCTGGAAATGCCCATTGATTCCTTATTAACACGATTTCGAACACAACTGGTACATTCCAAAATAACCGTTACTCGGACATCTTTACCCTTAGCCATGAACCTCCTTTGGTTTTTGATTCACTCAATTCTTTAATTTTCCGACCCGAAGCAAGGAAGAAGAAAGGACACAAAAATAGAAGCAGGTAACTCGAAATCAAATTATGAAAGAAATATTTTGTTGCAATCAATATAGTAATAAATAATAAGTAATATAATGATTTCTAACTATATTTATAATTTTTAATTGCCGTACAGTATTTCATTTTCAGTTAAGTATCTTGTATGATATTGTTGCCCCAACCACCGCATTTCCATTCTATTATTAATTTAATTTGAGCCTGAGCCCGAGTTCATAGTTTCACTGAGGGTGAAACCGCTTTTTCTTTGTTTTTTTTTTTTTTAGAAAGAATAAGTAAAAAAAGAAAAAAAGAAAAAACAAAGAAAAAAAGAAGGGAGGGGTAGGGATTAGTTACAGATATTTGATTGTATCTCTAATCTTCTTCCCCTTCCCATATCAATAGCTAGAATGAAAAAAAGGGGAATATCAACGCATCCGGAAAAAAACGATTGATCTCTATCAATAAACCTGCTAAAGACCCGAACCATAGAGTACTTACTACCGGTGCCACGGAGAGATATGTTTTTAGATCTCGCATTTTAAAAACTCCTCTTTCTGTATTCGTTATTGTAATTTTATTGTAATTTGTAATACATAATGGTAATACATATATGACCGGATGTGTATATGTAGTTAATGACTTACCACTTGTACGCGGAGTTCCTAATTCAAATTGAAATGTACAAAATAGATATTTATTAAAAGAAAAAAATACGTCCATTTCCGCCTTAAATTCCTAAAAAATATTAATTTTTTGTGGTAGATTTCATATTTATTTCATACTTTATATTTATTTCATACTTTATATAAGTCTTTTACCATATTATATGTTTGTTATATGATATATGAGACCAAAAGGAAGAAGGAAGAAATGATAAGATAGTTTGGGTATATCAATGTAGGAAATAAAGATGTGGAAAACAAGACAGGGATTCTCTACAATGACACTGTAGACCAATTGAAAGGGATGTAGCGCAGTTTGGTAGCGCGTTTGTTTTGGGTACAAAATGTCACGGGTTCAAATCCTGTCATCCCTACCTATTACTTATCTTCTGAGCAGTAACGAGGGATCAATTGAGATCAATTAATAAAATTGTACATACATAATTAAATAAATATTTTATTTTTATTTTTTATAGTATATATATATTTATTTTTTATAGTATATATATATGCAAGATAAATTGGGGTTACAAAATATTTATTGTGATAATAAAGCGCTCTTAGTTCAGTTCGGTAGAACGTGGGTCTCCAAAACCCGATGTCGTAGGTTCAAATCCTACAGGGCGTGATTCTGTGTTCTTGTTAATCGCGGGAGGTCAAAATTACACTAAAATAATTGAGCAGCAACCTAAATTTGACCTCCCGCGGATTAAAGGAAGTAGGAGGTCAATAAAAAGCGAGATGTTAATTAATCAAAGATCCAACTGATCACCACGTCTGTATTGTAAATAGGCAGTTACGAATAATCCAGCCAAAGTAATAGGAATTAGACCTAAGACGATTCCAAATAGAAAAACTTCAATCATTTCAATTTGTTTGAAAGGGGGAAGGGAGAGGTAATATTTATCCTTAAATATTAATCTGTATTGACTATACATCTCAATGACCAAGAATTGATAAGGGACTGGAGAATATATGAACTACCATAGAAAGATTTTTTTATAAATTGTTCATTAAATTAATTTCAAATAAGTCGTATCTTGCTCAGACCGATAAATAGAGCTGAGGTTATAGTCAAAGATGCTAGTAGAAAACCGAAATAACTAGTTATAGTAGGCATGAAAAGGCTAAATGAAATTCTTTTTATACATATGTTTCTAAAGCACTTCCCTAAGTTTCAATTTTTGAAAGATACGAGGATAAACAAAAATACCAACCAATTGAAAGGATAAATTCAATTGAAAATATTTGATTCATCAATTATTATAGACGATACTAATAAAAATAGAGTAACATAAGTAAGAAATCAATTAATCATCTGTGACATTTACCCATCCCACGCTTTTGAATCAATAGATTCATCGGTCAACTCTTGAGTTGACTGAACTAATATATGTATATAACTAACTATATGTATATATAGAATATTAGAAATTATAAATAAAGTAATAATTAAGAACGTTTTTTATAACTTCAGTCACAAAATGAAACTCTCTTTGAATCACTCTGGAATAAAATTGGAAAATAAGTTTGATTGTTTTTTATTGTATCGAAATATCGAATCCATTTTTTTTTTTTCGAACGACACTTCTAATGCACTTTTTTTTTTACTTTAAAGCGAACTCAGTAGTAGTTCATTCACATAATCTCGCGATTGAAAATAAAAAAGTATCGCACGATAAGATCAATCGAAACTGGGTTTTACATTTTATCTTTCCATATTACAAAGACCCATCTTTGTAATTAGGTCACGAAGGACCCCCTTGGGGGGCTAATAGAATAATGCGTGCATCACGAATATTTATTGTTTTTTATTTATTCGTTGTTCCTCTTTCTTTCATTGAATAATATCTACTATTGTTACTTGTTACTGGGTGGCCAACCAATTCCTAAAAAAAAAAAAAGATTCCAACAAAAAACATCTTATACAACCACAAAACGTATGTTTTTAGATGTAACGTCTAATTGAATCGTAAGAATATGAGAATCTCCTTCATAAATTATTGGAAACCAACCTGTCGAATTCACATTTTACTTGATCTTCAGTTTCTACTGAAGAAAATCCTTATACTACAGGAATTTTAGGAATTTTATATTAAATGGTACAAAATTCTACATCGACAAGCAACAAGAAAAGAAGAAAGAAATTATCTAACACTTCATTTCGATATTGATTGTGAAATTGCATTGCTGTGTCAGAAGAAGGATAGCTATACTGATTCGGTATACTCTAAAAACACCCTTGGTACAATATTGACGATCTCACAAAGATTGGTTTCAGTAAATGGAAATTTACTGATTTAATCTTTTACGGAATCGGCCCCCCCTGACTGTACAAGAATATGCGGAGCTCAACATGTCTGGAAGCACAGGAGAACGTTCTTTTGCGGATATTATTACCAGTATTCGATACTGGGTCATTCATAGCATTACTATACCTTCCTTATTTATTGCGGGTTGGTTATTCGTCAGCACGGGTTTAGCTTACGATGTATTTGGAAGCCCTCGCCCAAACGAGTATTTTACAGAAAGCCGACAAGGAATT